CAAAGTTTACTTCAGTCATTATATATTGAACAGAAGCAAAAGCCTCAGTAACGGTTGGACGATAGTAAAAAGTCATAGCAAACCCCGTAGCTACTTGTACTAAAAAACAAGTAAGCGTAATTCCTCCTAGACAATAAAATATGTTGACATGAGGAGGAACATATTTACTAGTTATATCATCTGCAATCGCCTGAATCTCGAGACGTTCTTCGAACCAATCATAGACTTTATTGAGATAGGTAACTCGAGGAAATTCCCCCTCTAAGAACCGTATATGAGAATTTCATCTCGTACAGCTCAAGCAAACACACCAAAATACTGATTGAAAGGTATATAGAATAGACTTCTTAATCCCCGATTTTATCTTTTCGGAAGATACGAAGGAATAAAAATCCGAAAGTTCTTATTTGTGGTGATAATGCTAAAATATCAAGTTGGCTCATTAGTCTTTATGTTGATTGTTACTACAGGCCTCTTGAATATTCTCTTTCCCTATTTTTTTTTTTTTTTTGTGTGTGTAATATGGCTTTTATTATTGTTTTTTTATCATTGATAGGAATTTCTCTTGTTAAGACCCTATGAATCGATTGAAACCCCAGATTCATACTAGAACCACGATGATTCAAAAAAACCCCAACGTTAAGCCAAAAGATTCCTTGAGTAAGAACCATTGGATCATCACTTATTCAATCAATAGGATAGGTATAATGACTAAAAATACAAAAAATGAGAATTCTATGTTGGTTAAACAAAATAAGCATAAACAGGAAAAAGAAGAAAAATCTTTCGATTTCTAACTTCTAATTCTTTCTTTTCAAAGAAAATTTTTTTGAATCCGATCGAGAGGTCTTAATATTAAATATGAATCATAGTTCAAATATTTCTTGATCTATTTTATATATTCCGTGTTCCAGATACCAGAATGAATATCCGACGAGTTAGAACCATCTCTATCAGGATAAGATGACAGACTCATTCTCTGTATTATCAATAGGATCAATTATAACAAGTCACACACTCATATTCCGGAAATACAGAAAGAAAGAAATTCCGCGATCGAACTACCACAAAGGGGGTTAAAAATAGAAATGGGAGCCCGAAAAATTCACTTTGTATTGAAAGGCTAGAACTTTCTGGTTCTTTTGGATTTCATTTTCTGGTGTATTTAATTCATTGAAATTCCATCCAGTAAAACAGAAGAATTATAAATTTCCAAAATAATAGATAGGAATATTGCAAATAAAGCCATTGCAACTCCCATCAAAGGAGTAGTTCCCCATCCAGGAGCTACTTTACCATATTCCGAATTCAATGGTTTCAATAAAGCCCCTACGGTAGTAGGTTTTGGACGAGCTCTAGAACTACCCTCAACGGTTTGTGTAGCCATAAATCCGATTGTATTCATTGAGATCTGTTGACTTTGTATACCATTCCGTTGTAAATAAATGATTTTTATCATAGATCCATTGTGGTCTTGAACTTATATAATAATGGAAACAGCAACCCTAGTCGCCATCTTTATATCTGGTTTACTTGTAAGTTTTACAGGGTACGCTTTATATACCGCTTTTGGGCAACCCTCTCAACAATTAAGAGATCCTTTCGAGGAACACGGGGACTAGTTGAAGTAACGAGCCTTCCAGTACTGGAAGGCTCGTTACTTCAATTGAGATAATGAAAAATTATTTCATCTTTTTAGTTGGAACTTTAGGAGGTTCACGAAAAAAGATAGCGAAAAAAATTATCCCTAGAGTCGAGACTAATAGAAATGTATAAACCAATGCTTCCATAGATTCGATTGTGGTTTACAATTATAGCTTCCATACCTGTTTATTTGGGATTATTTTCCCGATAATGATAAAAAAAAAAAGAGTCAAAAAAGGGCAGTAATTCAAATCAAGATTTTTCTAGTATCCTATGTCAAATCAAAAAAAAAAATAGAGGCGAAAAATAACAAAGCAATGGTGTATTAGACTCCTTGTCTTCTTGTAGTCGGATCTCCAAGTTTTTGGAATGCTCCGAATTCTACTTGAGCATCCAAATCTGGGTCAATGCCGGCAAAAACATCTCTGAACAAGGTTCGGGCCCCATGCCAAATGTGTCCGAAGAAGAATAGTAGGGCAAAGGAAGCGTGCCCAAAGGTAAACCAACCCCTTGGACTACTACGAAAAACACCATCAGATTTCAAAGTAGCACGATCTAATTCGAAAATTTCACCCAATTGAGCACGTCTAGCATATTTTTTCACAGTAGCGGGATCGCTATAACTGACTCCGTTGAGTTCGCCACCATAAAACTCAACAGTTACACCTACTTGTTCAACGCTATACTTAGATTCCGCTCTTCTAAAAGGAACGTCAGCTCTAACAATTCCGTCCCCGTCTATCAAAACGACTGGAAATGTTTCAAAAAAAGTAGGCATACGGCGTACAAAGAGTTCACGTCCTTCTTTATCTCTAAAAATAGGGTGTCCTAACCATCCAACAGCTATTCCATCGCCGTTGTCCATTGAGCCCGCTCTAAATAATCCCCCTTTTGCCGGATTATTCCCAATGTAATCATAAAAAGCTAATTTCTCGGGAATTTTCGACCAAGCTTCTGATAAACTTTGATTTTCGGCTAGTCCAGCACTTACTCTTCGATATATTTCTTGTTGAAAGTATCCCTGATCCCATTGATAACGAGTGGGGCCAAATAATTCGATCGGGGTAGTTGCCGAACCATACCACATAGTTCCGGCAACAACAAAAGCTGCAAAAAAGACAGCAGCGATACTACTTGAAAGAACTGTTTCAATATTGCCCATACGTAATCCTTTGTATAGACGCTGAGGCGGACGGACACTAAGATGGAATAGGCCTGCTAATATGCCCAATGTCCCTGCTGCAATATGATGAGAGGCTATTCCTCCCGGAACAAAAGGATCAAAACCTTCCACGCCCCATGCTGGACTTACAGGTTGTACTTTTCCAGTTAGTCCATAAGGATCGGACACCCATATTCCAGGACCGTACAAGCCTGTTACATGAAATGCGCCAAAACCAAAACAAGCCAACCCGGAAAGAAATAAATGAATTCCAAAAATCTTAGGCAAATCCAAAGAAGGTTTTCCTGTACGTTCATCAGAAAATATTTCTAGATCCCAATACACCCAATGCCAAATAGCTGCCAAAAAGCACAAGCCAGAAAACACGATATGTGCTCCGGCCACACCTTCATAACTCCAAATACCCGGATCCGTTATAGTCCCCCCTGTAATACTCCAACCGCCCCATGAATTGGTTATTCCTAAACGAGTCATGAAAGGTATAACGAACATACCCTGTCTCCACATTGGATCAAGAACAGGGTCAGAGGGATCAAAAACTGCTAATTCATATAGAGCCATCGAACCGGCCCAACCAGCAACCAGAGCTGTATGCATTATATGGACAGAAATCAACCGGCCGGGATCATTCAATACGACGGTATGAACACGATACCAAGGCAAACCCATGGAAATACCCCTTTATCAAAGATAAATGACACTGTGTAACTTTATTGCATTGGAAAACACTATGACTATGCAATGGACCCCTTTTGTCCAATGGATTCTCTCGGAACAAGGGTTAATATTTGTTCTATTCTGTTGGTAATAATGGAACAATTGTGGTTGTAGGAACAAAGAGAAACAAATCTATTCTATACCCGATAAGTAGCAATACGCAATGGGGAGTTGATACCATCTTCGCTCAGTGAATGCTTTCATACTTGTTCATTATTGGAAGCCTATATTCGTAAGAATTTTTCTTTATTTATTCTATCTTTTTTTTCAATAAATTTTTCTAATCTATCCAGAAAATATGATAAAGAAAGGTTGATATTATGAAGATAATAACCCTATTTTTACGTTTCCACATCAAAGTGAAATATAGTACTTAATTCTTTTTTCTTTCATTTAATGCCTATTGGTGTTCCAAAAGTTCCCTTTAGAAGTCCTGGAGAGGAAGATGCATCTTGGGTTGACGTATAGTGCGACTTGTCAGATATATTGGGTCATATGGAATTTCCCCGTTCTCTCTCCCGATTGAGATATCCTCCCTTTCGCCCAAGAAAGATTGATTGAAGTATCAAAAATTTGGAGCGTGAAATGCAATTAGATCCATTTTTTAGTTTTAAGGGGATTCGGATTAATATTATCAATTAGAATAATTTATGGTTGGCTTGGTTGGACCAATAAAATGAAGTATCCAGGCTCCGTTTATAAAAATCCCAATTGGTAATATATTGAAGATTACTACTTTAATTATAAATTACATATATTTTATTTACTTTAACTTGATCGTTTTGATTTGAAATTTTAAATAAGAATGATGTCAATCTTAATCACTCGAATAGAATAATGAATATGTTGAATATTTAATTTGTCGAAAGAAAAGATATGAAATGAATAAAAAGGGGAATTCTTAACAAAAAAAAACACAAGTGGTATTGGAAGCATTTGTCCTATATGTGCAAATCGAAATCGGTCAGATCTTTACCCGGAGTAGAACATAAACCTAAAAAAAAAATTAAAGAGACCCGTTCAAGAACAAGAAAATGACATCGTGATTGGGATTGGATCTCGATGAAACAATACATCAATGAAAAGTGAGTTCGATAAGTTTAGTAAATTCTATTTTTATTTTCTATTTTAAATAGTTATATGAGGAATTAGGGAAAGGAGAAAAAAGGAATATTTCTTGAAAAAGAGAATAGAAAAAACCTTCATTATTCATTAGAAGTTGGAAAAAATCTCTATGAAAAATGAAAAAAGAATAGAATCTACACATTGATTTTATCACAATTTTTTTTGAACCGTATGCGTCAAAAGGTGCATGTACGGTTCCTAAGGGATACAATTTTACCCTAATCAACCGACTTTATCGAGAAAGATTACTTTTTTTAGGCCAAGAGGTCGATAGCGAGATCTCGAATCAACTTATTGGTCTTATGGTATATCTCAGTATCGAGGATGATACCAAGGATTTGTATTTGTTTATAAATTCTCCTGGCGGATGGGTAATACCCGGAGTAGCTATTTATGATACTATGCAATTTGTGCGACCAGATGTACATACAATATGCATGGGGTTAGCCGCTTCAATGGGATCTTTTATCCTGGTCGGAGGAGAAATTACCAAACGTTTAGCATTCCCTCACGCTCGGCGCCACTGAGTTTTTTATTTGAGAGAAAAAAAGAAAACTATGCCTTCACCATATGAAATATTAAAATTAAGTAATAATAGCATGGCACTTTGAATTCGATATGATAAATGAGAAAATTTTATCTCTATTTTATTTTCAAAACATTAGATTATGTATCGAAAGAGTAGTATGAGATGAAGAGTATTCCCAATTTTTTTATCAGGAGTCCTTTTCAGCGTCACAAACTTTTCTTCATACCAAAAAATTCTTAACAATATTTATGTTTGAAAGAGTACAAAAAAAAAAGAAACTTTGGGATTGCTGAATTACAGACGAAATAAGTATATAAAGCAACGGAGCCATCATAGTATTTTCGAACTCCTCTGAAAAGAAGGGTGGTAATCGGATCATTTACTGATCTGGATCTGATCGATCCTATTTTTCTCTTTCTTGACGAAAAATAAAAGTAAATTACATTATAGAGCCGTATGCAATGCGCAAAAGATGCACGTACGGTTGTTCAATTCTATCTTTTTTATTGTTTTGCTAGTAGATATTTTTTCTCTTCGCCTCATCATGCGAGATAGAAGAACCCCTTTTAGGGTATATCATCAGGGTAATGATTCATCAACCTGCTAGCTCTTTTTATGAGGCACAAACAGGAGAATTTATCCTGGAAGCGGAAGAATTATTGAAATTGCGCGAAACCCTCACAAGGGTTTATGTACAAAGAACGGGCAAACCCTTATGGGTTGTATCCGAAGATCTGGAAAGAGATGTTTTTATGTCAGCAACAGAAGCCCAAGCTCATGGAATTGTTGATCTTGTAGCGGTCGAATAAAACGAATAAAAATAGTTAACCATTTGAGATTTTATCTTGTTACGGGGTTTACCATTAATTATGGGTTTAATATTCTATTAACTTCGATTAAGTAGAAATAATTCATAATCATTCGGTTAGGATTGATCTAAACCAGCCCATTATGTATATGATTTAGCATGCCAACTATTAAACAACTTATTAGAAACACAAGACAGCCAATCAGAAATGTCACGAAATCTCCCGCTCTTCGGGGATGTCCTCAGCGCCGAGGAACATGTACTAGGGTGTATGTGTGACTCGTTCAGATTATGGACTGGAACAAAAGCAAATAAAAGGAAAGAATTTTTCCAGTATCAATGATCAGTACCAGTGAATAGGATAAAATGGAAGAACTCCAGTCACTATCGAAAATGAAAAAGACCTATTCATCTATTGTGTATGAAATTTATGGTTTCTATTGGTATAAATCCGATTTAAGATGAGAAAAATTTCCCATTGGTAGCGAACGTTATCCATTAAGCGGGAAATCTTATTTTTAGAGCATATAAATTATGCTCTCATTCTTTGAAGAACGGACTAACAGGGTCAGCTATCCAGCTAACCTTCCAAATTAAATACCGTTACTGTATAGGTGGATCTCTTTGTGAAAGACCTATTACTGAATAATTCATGGGTAGAGCCAACAAGTTTGAACTGTACAAGTTATCAATAACATTCAGTAAATGAAGTATAATAAAGTATAAGGGCTCCGGTGTATAGAGAGGACCTCACCGTTTAAGAAGTAACCATAGAAACGAAGGAACCCACTATTTCTTTATTCATCTATATTAAAATTGAATTTACATTTCTTTTTTTTTATACATTAATTTAATATATAATACATTTCTTATTTTTTTGTCTTGTTTCAAGGCGAAATGTCTAAAAATAAAAAAAGAAAAAAAATTGTGGTCGGGAAGGTTATAGTAGCAAAAGCCATTGGGATTTTTATTTTATACATTGGAAAAATCCGTTTTGTTATTAATAGAAAGGATAAAATAAAAGAATAACTAAAAAAAAGAAAATCAATTAGTAATTAGTTATTCTAGTTATTCATCAAAGTTTCATTTATTCAATGACTAGAGTTAGACGAGGATATATAACTCGGAGACGTAGAACAAAACTTCGTTTATTTGGATCAAGCTTTCGAGGGGCTCATTCAAGACTTACTCGAACTATTGCTCAACAGAAAATAAGAGCTTTGGTTTCGGCTCATCGGGATAGAGATAGGCAAAAGAGAGATTTTCGTCGTTTGTGGATCACTCGGATAAACGCAGTAATTCGCGAAAACAGGGCATACTATAATTATAGTAAATTTATGCATGATCTGCACAAGAGACAGTTGCTTCTTAATCGTAAAATACTTGCACAAATAGCTATATTTAATAGGAATTGTCTTTATATGATTTCCAATGAGATCATAAAAAAAGAAGATTGGAAAGAATCCCCCGAAATGATTTAAATGAAGTTCCCCGGAGTTTATTCTCCGGGAGGATAGAGTAGAAATTAGTTTGATAAAATACGATAAATAAATAAAAATCAACAAACCCATTCAAAATAAAAAATATTTTTTCCCGATTTTTATTATCTTACGATACGACAATCAAACCTAGATTTTTTTAGAACAAAACATCAATCCGTGTTTGAGTTCAGATTCGAATTTTGATTCAAAATTTGGATTCAATTAAATAAAGAGTAAGCCTATTATTTATATTTATTTTTGGTTCTAAAACTAGCAGTTCTGGCAGTCGACTCGATTCTTTCAAATTGTTTCTCATTATTAAGAAAAGGTAACAAAGATAAAATACGAGCTTGTTTTATAGCAATAGTAATTAATCGTTGTTGTTTCAAGGTCAACCTATTCACTCGCCTAGATAATATTTTTCCCTGTTCACTAATAAATCGGCTAATTAAACTCATGTTTCTATAATCAATTCGATCCCCCGATTGGATCGAGGGCAAACGCCTGCGAAAAGATCGCTTGGATTTAATAAAGGGTCGCTTGGATTTATCCATAGTTTGTTTAGTTTATTCCTTATACCAATACCGAAAATCCTATTTCGGCTGGACCTTAAAAAAATTAGAATTAAGAAATAGGATTTGGTTTGTTTATTTCGATTTTTTTATTTATATATAAAATTAGAATTATATATTATATAATTATAATCGTTTTGTCCCCTTCCTTGAAAGGATGATAGACAGACGTTTAGTTCGATCTATTTCTTTATCTCTCCGTGAATTGTATGTTTGTAACAATAGGGACAGAATTTTCGCAATTCCAACCGACTAGGCCTATTGTGTCGATTCTTTTGAGTAATATATCTGGAAATGCCCCTTGATCCCTTATTAACACTCTTTCGAACACAACTGGTACATTCCAAAATTACTTTTACTCGGGCATCTTTACCCTTAGCCATCAACCTAACCTCCTTTTTGATTTTTGATTCAAGCAACTTTTTTTTATTTTCGCCCCGAAGTGAAGAAGAAAGAAAAAGCAAAAAAATAGAAGTTGCTAACTCGAAATACAATTAGAAAGATTTCGTTGCAATCAATAGGATAATTATAGTAAATAAATTAAGAAATACGACGTAATCAAATGGTTTCTAACTCTATTTCTAATCACAGTATTTCATTTAAGTATCTTGTATGATACTCTTATCCTAGATCCACATTTTCATTTCCGTTCTAACTCTTTTTTTTTTTTTTATTTTCATTCGAACCTGAGCCCAAGTTTTGATGAGGTTGAATCTACTTTTCTTCTTTCTCTTTTTATTTTCGAATAATTTATTCGAAAATAAAAAGAGAAAGAAGAAAGAAAAGGGGTAAGGGATTAGTCACAGATAGTTGATTCTATCTCTAATATTCCTTACCCCCTTTCCATGTCAATAACTAGAATTAAAAAAAAGGGAATGTCAACGCATCTGGGAAAAAACGATTGATTTCTATTAATAAACCAGCTAAAGACCCAAACCATAGAGTGCTTATTACCGGCGCCACGGAAAGATATGTTTTAAAATCTCGCATTGAAAATCCTCCTTCTTTATTTCTTTAATGTAATATTAATATATAAAAAAAGTAATACATATCTAATCTATGATCAAATGTATATATCGTTAAAGACTACTTGTGTTTGTACACGAAATCCTTAAGCTAAGTCAAATTCAAATGTACATTAATCCTGAATCCTGTAAATAAGATATTTTTTTTTAAGAAAAAGAGTAGCATGCCCCTTCCTACTAAGCATTCCCGAAAAGTATTTTTTTTTTATTTACTTTACGACACGACAGGTTTGTTTTTCATATATATCCCAATACTTTTCTTATACCTTATAAGATAAGAGACCAAAAAGAAGAAATGACAAGATATATTTCCTATGTATATAGGAAATAACGATGTGGAAAACACGACAGGTATTCTTTACAATTACACTATAAAAAAAAAACCAATTGAATTGAAAGGGATGTAGCGCAGCTTGGTAGCGCGTTTGTTTTGGGTACAAAATGTCACGGGTTCAAATCCTGTCATCCCTACCTAATTACTTTTCCTCTGAGAAGTAAGGAGGAATTAATTGAAATCGATTAAAATTAAAAACGGAATCTCGCATTTTTTTTTATCATACTCAATAGTGTTTGCATGCCGGATGTAGATGTAGTTTTGGGTTACAAAAAAAAGTTTTCTTTACAGTCTTATCTATTGTGATAAGAAAGCGCTCTTAGTTCAGTTCGGTAGAACGTGGGTCTCCAAAACCCGATGTCGTAGGTTCAAATCCTACAGAGCGCGATTCCATTCTTGTTAGGTCGAATTGAATTCACGAATTAGGCTGAAATAACTGAACAGTAATCTAAATTGGACCTCCTGTGGATTAGAAAAAGGAGGAGGTCAATCGAAAAAGATTTGTGAATTAATCAAAGGTCCAACTGATCGCCGCGTCTGTATTGTAAATATGCAGTTACGAATAATCCAGCCAAAGTAATA